ATATTTTTGATTATTATTATATATAGTTAATTCTTTGCTGAGTCACCACTTATATACATAAATACTTATTATTATATACTATAGAATATACCTAGAAAATCGATTCTATTTATATATTATAGAAATAGACATAAGTAGGCAGCTAGCCACTCGTTTCTAAATGCGATATATGGGGTTTGTTTACCTTAAACCTCCTTTTTTTGAGTAGCTAAAGCACGTCCTGAACAGATCCTTTGAATTACTTATTATTTATATTTCCTACGCTAATTTAAAAAATGGAATCCTTTATATTTTATATTAAGAATAACAAAATTTGAAAATTCGAACGGATTTTTTTATCGTTTTCTAGTTTATAGATTTAATATCGAATGGTTTGAATGAATTATTAAAAAAATGAAATGACAAAAAAATTGGATGTAATCATGTTATTGTTATTTAAATTTTAACAATAATATATACGATTATATTGACAATTTCAAAAAACTGTTCATACTATGAACATAGTATGATGGCAGTTGGGTACGTATGCCCCCATCGTCTAGCGGTTCAGGACATCTCTCTTTCAAGGAGGCAGCGGGGATTCGACTTCCCCTGGGGGTAGGGTACTACAAAAGGAAGTTGATCGTGTATTATCAATAAGCCTAATCAATAAACCTATAATTGAATAGATTCTTCCTGGGTCGATGCCCGAGCGGTTAATGGGGACGGACTGTAAATTCGTTGGCAATATGTCTACGCTGGTTCAAATCCAGCTCGGCCCAAAAGCTCTCTCATCCACTAGTGAAATGAAGATATTTGTCCTCCCAAAACGGCCGACATGGAGAATAAAAGAGTCGATTTTTCTTTTTTTTCATTTGTTACAGGAAATTGAAATAATGATCTAGATCATTATCTATCCTATGGGATAATTTAAACTAAAGAAAATTGACTAGTAATTCGTGTTGTTCTCACTCAAGTACATATTCATACAGAGATCCGTATATCACTAATAACTCCCTTCTATATTAAAATGGATTCTAATTATAAGACAAAAATGCGAACTCTAAATGTTTTGAATCAAATCATAAAAATTTTTTTGACCTTCTTAGTTCTTTGGGATTGTAGTTCAATTGGTTAGAGCACCGCCCTGTCAAGGCGGAAGCTGCGGGTTCGAGCCCCGTCAGTCCCGACGGATCCAATAACCAAAGATCAAAAAAGTATCTCATGTTTCTTTTTAGACCCCGTGTAATGTAAAATGTAATAAGAAAAATGGAAATTTAGACTCGAATTTAAGTTCTATCAAAAAAAGAGTAAACACTCAAAAAAAAAGGAAAAAAAAAAGAAAGGTTTTTTAGAACTTAACCCCTTGTAGTCTGTTTTTTATATATTCTTTTTTTTTGTAACCAATAGAAGTCTAAAAGAAAAAGAAACGTGGTCAGACTTCGTTAGATGCTTGGTTGTACAAATAAAATATTAAAAAAGAATGCTATCTTGATTCGATCACGAATTCTATAATATATTTTTTTCAGTATGGATAAAAGATTATCCTATGTTATACTATTCAATTTGCGACGGCGAATTGATATGATAGTTCATATATTGTTATTCATGATATTAATCCTATTCAATATCATCAAAATGGAATACATTCCATATGAATTTACAGGTGACATTTTGATCATCTCTATGGGATTAAATCCCGAGTTATTGCGAACTAAGAAAAAACTATTAAATTATGGAAGTAAATATTCTTGCATTTATTGCTACTGCGCTCTTCATTCTAGTTCCTACTGCCTTTCTACTTATCATTTATGTAAAAACGGTCAGCCAAAATGATTAGTTTGACTGAAAATTGACTTCTTCGTTCTTTATCGCAGGCTAGAATCATCAGTATTTGAGTCGATTTGGTAGTAGTATGGTAGAAAGAACAATTTGATTTCTTTCTACCATAAAATTTTTTAGTTATTATATTAGTATTAGATTTTTCGTTTTTTTGTCGTGTATAAAAAAGTTGTACTATACTAAAGATACAGACTTCCAATTTTGAATATTGACTAATCTTGTCTATCTTATGTACATATTGATCCTAATTCTATTGTTTTGCTACACTAATCTATTTGATCGATTTGTATTGATAGTGATTCTGATCAATCTAAAATAATCGAAAGGCAACTCTGACTTTTTTTTTACAGTTCAAATTCTTATATTTCTAAAAAAAAAAAGACTAGTATCCGTCGAAAGAATCAAAGAAATAAACAGAAATAAACATGGCCATTTAAAAAATATCCGTTTGATTAACATTAGTATCTTTAAAAAGACTTTATGGAGTGATCTAAAAAACTATTTATAAGGTTTGATTACCCAACTAAAAACTCAATTAGTTAAAATTAGCTAAGTTAAGTAGTATTTCTAGAGTCCACTTCTTCCCCATACTACAAGTGAAAGAGAAAATGTAAAGACTACCATTAAAGCAGCCCAAGCGAGACTTACGATATCCATGTGAATTTTGTCCCCTATTTCTATAAATATGAAGGAATTATTCCATTATTGTTTACTAATAATAGTGAAATCAAGGGTACAGAGTCAAAAAATTTTGAGAACTCTTTATTAATTTAATCAACTAACCCCAAAAATGAACGTACATATACAAAATTCCTACATGATTTTTACCCGGTTACTGAAAAGAGGTTTTGTCATAATTGAATACCTAAGTACTAATAGATTTTTTGAGTTTGTATACAAATTATATCCCGCTTTTCTGCCATTACTAACTACTAATTTAGTTAGTATATTACCTCGCACCGAAGTGGCTCCAATAGGAGTGTAAGGGAATCGAGACGTTTTGATAGCCCTTACACTCCTATTGCTTATTACTTAATAAAAATTTCCTTAAATTCGAGATACAAAGCTTTAGAACCCACTAGATGCTTAGAATCAAGTACGTATCAAGAGACCCTAAGGGATTAGGATATTTCTTTTTTTTTTTTTTAACAGGCGACACCCGGATTTGAACTGGGGAATAAAGGATTTGCAGTCCTCCGCCTTACCACTCGGCCATGCCGCCAAAATAAAATATATATTACCTTTTGGGGATGGATTAATTCACTTTTTATTGTACTTGCGTTTTGAATCCCATTTCCTTAATTCCCTTCCTACTAACAAAAAGCTTTTCTTTTTTTATCCATACCCAAAATATGGACTTTCGCAAAAGTAAAAAGTCATAAGAAATTGGAACCGTTAACTATTTTGGAATTCCTGAACGAGTCTTGGATTCTGACTTCAAATCATGTTTCCCTAATGACATAGTCAAATCGAAACAGTAACTAATAATTATTATTGTGTCTTTTCAAGAAAATACAATTTTTCTTTCGATTTGCCTTTTTTTCTTTTTCTCAATTTCAATTATAACAACAATTATGCCTATATGTAAACCCCGGAACCATAACAGAAATTACACAGAGCGTATCTTATATACGATATATAGAAGATATTGGGGCACGGATCTCAATTTAACGCTTTGCTTTACAATATAAATAAGCCTAAATGAAATTAAGATTCAAAATTTGACGAAATAGTACTAAAATAGATCTTGTCTCTGCAAATAGGGTTTTTAACAAAAACCTATTAAGTAATCAAAAAACTCTATACTGTTTCTGATTATTCTTATCTCGGTAAAGGGATCAAATCCTGTCATCTCTTTATCCAATCGGAATAATATTATAATAATGGTATAAATGGAATCGAATTAAAGAAATATAATTAATCAGCATAATTCTTTTAAACAGAATGTTTTATCAACCTCTTTACTCTTATATACGTTGCAAATTGAAATTTGAATATGAGTAGCCAATTTTCTCTATTCCTCCTTTCATACGTATTTCATACATTCCATATATATGGAATGTATGTGTCAAATTTTATGCGATTTAGTAAACAGAATATAAATTCCATCCGAGCTAGATCGATCTTTATTATTCAATAAGGAATGATCCAAAAGTGGGATTTTTAAACAAATGAGGAATTGGGTTTAAATGTTACAAGAGGGAAATGAACTGATGTCTACAATACCCGGGTTTAATCAGATACAATTTGAAGGATTTTGTCAGTTCATTGATCAGGGCTTACCGGAAGAGCTTTATAAGTTTCCAAAAATGGAAGATACAGATCAAGAAATGGAATTTCAATTATTTGTGGAAACATATCATTTGGTAGAACCCGTGATAAAAGAAAAGGATGCTGTGTATAAATCACTTACGTATTCTTCTGAATTATATGTATCCGCAGGATTCATTTGGAAAACCGGCCGGGAGATGCAAGAACAAACAATTTTGATTGGAAACATCCCTCTAATGAATTCCCTGGGAACTTTTATAGTAAATGGAATATACAGAATTGTGATCAATCAAATATTGCAAAGCCCCGGTATTTATTACCGGTCGGAATTGGACCATAAGGGAATTTTGGTCTATACCGGCACCATAATATCAGATTGGGGAGGAAGATCAGAATTAGAGATTGATAGAAAAGCAAGGATATGGGCTCGTGTGAGTAGGAAACAGAAAATATCTATTCTAGTTCTATCATCAGCTATGGGTTCGAATCTAAAAGAAATTCTGGATAATGTTTGTTACCCGGAAATTTTCTTGTCTTTCTTGAAAGATAAAGACTCAAAAGTCATGGGGTCAAAGGAAAATGCCATTTTGGAGTTTTATCAACAATTTGCTTGTGTAGGGGGGGACCCGGTATTTTCGGAATCTTTATGTAAAGAATTACAAAAAAAATTCTTTCAACAAAAATGCGAATTAGGAAGGATTGGTCGACGAAATATGAACCGTCGACTGAATCTTGATATACCCCAAAACAATACGTTTTTGTTACCGCGTGATATATTGGCAGCTACGGATCACTTGATTGAAATGAAATTTGGAATGGGTACACTTGATGATATGAATCATTTGAAAAATAAACGTATTCGCTCTGTAGGAGATCTCTTACAAGATCAATTCGGATTGGCTCTGGTTCGTTTAGAAGATGTGGTTCGAGAAACTATATGTGGAGCAATTAATTATAAATTAATACCGACTCCTCAGAATTTGGTAACTTCAACTCCATTAACAACGACTTTTGAGTCTTTTTTTGGATTACACCCATTATCTCAAGTTTTGGATCAAACTAATCCATTGACACAAATAGTTCATGGACGAAAATGGAGTTATTTGGGCCCCGGGGGATTGACAGGGCGAATGGCCAGTTTTCGGATACGCGATATTCACCCTAGTCACTACGGGCGTATTTGCCCAATTGACACATCTGAAGGAATTAATGTTGGACTTATTGGATCTTTAGCAATTCATGCAAGAATTGGTCTTTTGGGGTCTCTAGAAAGTCCTTTTTATCAAATTTCTGAGAGATCAACAATGGTACAGATGCTTTTTTTATCGCCAAGTAAAGATGAATACTATATGGTATCTACGGGGAATTCTTTGGCACTGAATCAAGGTATTCAGGAAGAACAGGTTGTTCCGGCTCGATACCGTCAAGAATTCCTGACTATTGCGTGGGAACAGGTTCATCTTCGAAGTATATTTCCCTTCCAATATTTTTCTATTGGAGCTTCCCTCATTCCTTTTATCGAACACAACGATGCAAATCGAGCTTTAATGAGTTCTAATATGCAACGTCAAGCAGTTCCGCTTTCTCAGTCCGAGAAATGCATTGTTGGAACCGGATTGGAACGCCAAGCGGCCCTAGATTCTGGGGTTCTCGCTATAGCCGAACATGAGGGAAAGATCATTTATACCGATACTGATAAGATCCTTTTTTCAGGTAATGGGGATATTCAAAGCATTCCATTAGTAATGTATCAACGTTCCAACAAAAATACTTGTATGCACCAAAACCCCCGGATTCCGCAGGGTAAATGCATTAAAAAGGGACAAATTTTAGCAGATGGTGCCGCTACAGTTGGGGGCGAACTAGCTTTGGGCAAAAACATATTAGTGGCTTATATGCCGTGGGAAGGCTACAATTTTGAAGATGCGGTACTCATTAGTGAGCGTCTTGTATATGAAGATATTTATACTTCTTTTCACATACGGAAATATGAAATTCAGACTTATGTGACAAGTGAAGGACCCGAAAGGGTCACGAGCGAAATACCGCATTTAGAAGCCCATTTACTCCGCAATTTAGACAAAAGTGGAATTGTGAGGTTGGGATCATGGGTAGAAACGGGTGATATTTTGGTAGGTAAATTAACACCCCAGATGGCAACAGAATCTTCGTATGCTCCCGAAGATAGATTATTACGAGCCATACTTGGCTTTCAGGTATCCACATCCAAAGAAACTTGTCTAAAACTTCCTATAGGTGGTAGAGGTCGAGTTATTGATGTGAGATGGATCCAGAAGAAGGGGGGCTCTAGTTATAACCCAGAAACAATTCATGTATATATTTTACAGAAACGTGCAATAAAAGTTGGCGATAAAGTAGCCGGAAGACATGGAAATAAAGGTGTCATTTCAAAAATTTTGCCTAGACAAGATATGCCTTATTTGCAAGATGGAAGACCCATTGATATGGTCTTTAACCCATTAGGAGTACCCTCACGAATGAATGTAGGACAGATATTTGAATGTTCGCTCGGGTTAGCGGGAGGTCTGCTAGATAGACATTATCGAATCGCACCTTTTGATGAGAGATATGAACAGGAGGCTTCGAGAAAACTAGTGTTTTCTGAATTATATCAAGCCAGTAAACAAACATCGGAGCCGTGGATCTTTGAACCCGAGTATCCGGGAAAGAGTCGACTATTTGATGGAAGAACAGGGGATCTTTTTGAGCAACCTGTTATAATAGGAAATCCTTATATATTGAAATTAATTCATCAAGTTGATGATAAAATCCATGGACGTTCTAGTGGACCTTATGCACTTGTTACACAGCAACCCCTTCGAGGAAGAGCCAAGCAAGGAGGACAGCGCGTAGGAGAAATGGAAGTTTGGGCTCTAGAAGGATTTGGTGTTGCACATATTTTACAAGAGATGCTTACTTATAAATCGGATCATATTAAAGCTCGCCAGGACGTACTTGGTACTACGATCATTGGGGGAACAATAACAATACCTAACCCCGAGGATGCTCCAGAATCTTTTCGACTGCTCGTTCGAGAACTACGATCTTTGGCTCTGGAACTGAACCATTTCCTTGTATCTGAGAAAACCTTCCAGATTAATAGGATGGAAGCTTAATCGGAATAAATTCAAAATTTTTCTTCTATGATCGATCAGTATAAACATCAACAACTCAGAATTGGGTTAGTTTCGCCTAAACAAATAAGTGCTTGGGCCACAAAAATCCTACCTGATAGAGAGATAGTTGGAGAGGTAACAAAACCTTCTAATAGAGAGATAGTTGGAGAGGTAACAAAACCTTCTACTTTTAATTACAAAACCAATAAACCCGAAAAGGATGGATTATTTTGTGAAAGAATTTTTGGACCGATAAAAAGCGGAATTTGTGCTTGTGGAAATTGCAGAGATGAAAAAGAAGACCGAAACTTTTGTAAAAAATGCGAAGTTGAATTTGTTGATTCTCGAATACGAAGGTATCAAATGGGCTATATTAAATTAGCATGCCCCGTAACTCACGTGTGGTATTTGAAACGTCTTCCTAGTTATATCGCGACTTTTTTAGATAAACCTCTTAAAGAATTAGAAGGCCTAGTATACTGCGATGTGTGACTTGATCGAAATTATGATTTTACAGATTCGGACTGAAAAACTGTCATCCCATTCAATCCAAGGGGGATGCCCCGGCTCTGACATGTCTCTTGGGAGGAGTAACATGAAGCTCAGAATTATGGATGTATTGAATACTTCTAATTAAAGGGGGAATTGATCCATGGTCGATTTCGTAACAACAAAATATTAATTTCTAGTTGTACCTCGTAAAAAAAGACTTCTTTTTTTGTTTTTGTGGAATTAAATATTCTGGTTCATTTATAAAGAAATTATGTTCACGTAAGCAAGCAAATAGGGTATGTTATGGATGGTTACAAGAGGCTATCCGTCGCATATAGGCTTTAATTTAAAGGGACGTGGTATAACCGTCGAGGTGAAGTCGTGACCTAAAAGATCAAATGGAACAATACATAGACAAGTAAATTCCTTTTGAATTCCCATTTTTTTTAGGGGATTGATCATTCGAAGGGGGGTAGACTACTCAAGAATTTCATAATTTATTTTTGTTGTAATTTAATTAAAAAAAAAATTCACAAAAAAAGAATGAATCAAGGCAATGATGCTTAGTCTTCAAGGAAACTTGAGTAAAGAGTAGATCTTTTATTTTAGAGATGCTATATTATTAAATTTTCGCATTTTTTTGAAAGTGATAATTCCTTTCTTTAATTTGTTTGCTGTAACTACTTGAGCCGGGCGAGAGGAAACTTTCACGTCCAGTTTTGAAGGAGGAGATCCTATAGGATCCTATCCTAATTTTTCATTTGCTAGGCCCACAGCAAAAAAACCTACTTTTTTACGATTACGAGGTTTATTCGAATATGAAATCCAATCTTGGCAATACAGCATCCCGCTTTTTTTTACTACCCAAGGTTTTGATGCATTTCGAAATAGAGAAATATCTGCTGGAGCAGGTGCTATTCGAGAACAATTAGCCGATTTGGATTTGCGAACTATTATAGATTATTCATTCGCAGAATGGAAAGAGTTAGGAGAAAAAGACCCCACAGGTAATGAATGGGAAGACCGAAAAGTTGGAAGAAGAAAAGCTTTTTTAGTTAGACGCATGGAATTAGCTAAGCATTTTATTCGAACAAATATAGAACCAGAATGGATGGTTTTATGTCTATTACCAGTTCTTCCTCCCGAATTGCGACCAATTATTCCGATAGATGGAGGAAAATTAATGAGTTCGGATATTAATGAACTCTATAGAAGAGTCATCTATCGGAATAATTCTCTTACCGATCTATTAACAAGTGGATCTTCGTCCGGAGACTTAGTAATGTGTCAAAAGAAATTGTTACAAGAAGCCGTGGATACACTTCTTGATAATGGAATTCGCGGGCAACCAATGAGGGACGGTCATAATAAAGTTTACAAGTCATTTTCGGATGTAATTGAAGGTAAAGAGGGACGATTTCGCGAGACTTTACTTGGTAAACGGGTCGATTATTCCGGTCGTTCCGTCATTGTCGTAGGCCCTTCGCTTTCATTACATCGGTGTGGGTTGCCTCGTGAAATTGCAATTGAGCTCTTCCAGCCATTCATAATTCGTGGTCTAATTAGACAACATCTTGCTTCGAGCATAGGAGTTGCTAAAAGTAAAATTCGGGAAAAAGAACCTATTATATGGAAAATACTTCCGGAAGTTATGCAGGGGCATCCTATATTGTTAAATCGCGCGCCTACCCTGCATCGATTAGGCATACAGGCGTTCCAACCCATTTTAGTAGAAGGGCGCGCGATTTGTTTACATCCATTAGTTTGTAAAGGATTCAACGCAGACTTTGATGGGGATCAAATGGCGGTTCATGTACCTTTATCCTTAGAGGCTCAAACAGAGGCTCGTTTACTTATGTTTTCTCATATGAATCTTTTGTCGCCAGCTATTGGGGATCCTATTTCCGTACCAACGCAAGATATGCTTATTGGACTCTATATATTAACAAGTGGGACTCGTCGAGGTATTTGTGCAAATAGATATAATCCATGGAATCGCAAAAACGACCAAAATGAAAGAATTGACGCTAAGAATTATAAGTATATGGAAGAACCCTTTTTTTGTAATTCCTATGATGCAATTGGAGCTTATCGTCAGAAAAGAATCAATTTAGATAGTCCTTTGTGGCTCCGGTGGCGACTAGATCAACGTATTATTGCTTCAAGAGAAGCTCCCGTCGAAGTTCACTATGAATCCGGGGGCACCTATCATGAGATTTATGCACACTATCTAATAATAAGAAATATAAAAAAAGAAATTCTTTTTATATACGTTCGAACTACTCTTGGTCATATTTATCTTTATCGAGAGATTGAAGAAGCTATACAAGGATTTTGTCGAGTCTGCTCATCTGGTACTTAAATAAGACCATACTTAAGTAATTCTATGATATCCGTGTAATTCGAGTCTTTCGGGTTCAACTAGGATCACAATTCATCACTTTTTCGGTGAATTAAGATTCAGAAAAGGAAGTTTTCTAATCACTAACTCAAAACCATTCATTGTCTAATTCTACTTAAGCGGAATATGGAGGTACTTATGGCAGAAGGGGACAATTTGGTCTTTCACAATAAATCGATAGATGGAACTGCCATGAAACGACTTATTAGCAGATTAATAGATCACTTTGGAATGGCATATACAGCACACATCCTGGATCAAGTAAAGACTCTGGGTTTCCAACAAGCCACTGCTACATCCATTTCATTAGGAATTGATGATCTTTTAACAATACCTTCTAAGGGATGGCTAGTTCAAGATGCTGAACAGCAAAGTTTCATTTTAGAAAAGCACCATCATTATGGAAATGTCCATGCAGTAGAAAAATTACGCCAATCCATCGAGATATGGTATTCTACAAGTGAATATCTGCGACAAGAAATGAATCCTAATTTTAGGATGATTGACCCTTATAATCCAGTCCATATAATGTCTTTTTCGGGAGCTAGGGGAAATGTGTCTCAAGTACATCAATTAGTAGGTATGAGAGGATTAATGTCCGATCCACAAGGACAAATGATTGATTTACCTATTCAAAGCAATTTACGCGAAGGACTCTCTTTAACAGAATATATAATTTCTTGCTACGGAGCCCGCAAAGGGGTTGTGGATACCGCTGTACGAACATCAGATGCGGGATATCTTACGCGCAGGCTTGTCGAAGTAGTTCAACATATTGTTGTACGTAGGACAGATTGTGGCACCATTCGGGGTATTTCTGTAAGTCCTAGAAACGGCAGGATGCCGGAAAGAATTTTTACCCAAATATTAATAGGTCGCGTATTAGCAGACGATATATATCTGGGTTCGCGATGCATCGCGACTCGCAATCAAGATATCGGGGTTGGGCTTGTAAATGGATTCATAACCTTTCGAACCCAACCAATAGCCATTAGAACTCCTTTTACTTGTAGGAGTACGTCTTGGATTTGTCGATTATGTTATGGCCGAAGTCCTACTCACGGCGACCTGGTCGAATTAGGAGAAGCTGTAGGTATTATTGCAGGTCAATCCATTGGGGAGCCCGGTACTCAACTAACATTAAGAACTTTTCATACGGGCGGAGTATTCACAGGGGGTACTGCAGAATATGTACGAGCCCCTTATAATGGCAAAATCAAATTTAATGAGGAGTTGGTGCATCCCACACGTACACGTCATGGACACCCTGCCTTTCTATGTTATATAGACTTGTATGTCACTATTGAGAGCGAAGATAGTCTACATAATGTGAATATTCCCCCAAAAAGTTTTATTTTAGTTCAAAATGATCAATATGTTGAATCCGAACAAGTTATTGCTGAAATTCGTGCGGGGGCATCGACTCTGAATTTTAAGGAAAAAGTTCGAAAACATATTTATTCTGAGTCAGGAGGAGAAATGCACTGGAGTACCGATGTGTATCATGCACCCAAATTTACATACGGTAATGTTCATCTCTTACCAAAAGCAAGCCATTTATGGATATTGTCGGGAAAGCCATACAGATCCAGTGTAGTCTCCTTTTCACTCCACAAGGATCAAGATCAAACAACCGGGAATTCTTTTTCTTTCGAACAAAAAATTTATAACTTCTCAATGACTAATGATCAAGTACAAAATCCATTTTTGGATCCTTCTATTAAAAAATCGAGTAAAAAAGAACATAGGAGTCCGAATTATTCAGAACTTAATGGGATGGGTCATTGTAATCACATATATCCTGCAAAAAACGCCAATTTATTGGCAAAGAGTCGAAAAAATAGATTACTATTTCAATTGAGTCAAGAACGAGAAAAAGAATTAGTGTCCCTTTCCGACGGTATCTCGATTGAAATACCCATAAATGGTATTTTCCGTAGAAATAGTATTTTTGCTTATTTCAATGATCCTCGATACCGAACAAAGAGTTGGGGAATTACTAAATATGAGACTATAGAAATGCATTCCAGCGTTAAAAAAGAGGATTTGATTGAGTATCGAGGAGTCAAAGAATTTCGACCAAAATCCCAAATGAAAGTCGATCGGTTTTTTTTCATTTCCCAGGAAGTACATATTTTACCCGGATCTTCTTCGATAATGGTACGAAACAATAGTATCATTGGAGTAGATACAAAAATTACTTTAAATACAAGAAGCCGCGTAGGCGGAGTGGTTCGGGTGAAGAGGAAAGAAAATTTTTTTGAACTTATCATTTTTTCTGGAGATATCTATTTTCCTGGGGAGACAGATAAGATATCTCGACACAGCGGCATTTTGATACCACCAGGAAAGACAAATTACAAGGAATCAAAAAATGAGAAAAATTGGCTCTATGTTCAACGGATCACCCTTACTAAGAAAAAGTATTTTGTTTTGGTTCGACCCGTAGTCCCATATGAAATCACGGACGGTATCAATTTAGCAACACTTTTTCCTCAGGATCTGTTGCAAGAAAGGGGTAATGTGCAACTTCAAGTTTTCAATTATGGAAATGGCAAAGTCACTCGGGGAATTTATGACACAAGTATTCAATTAGTCCGTACTTGTTTAGTATTGAATTGGAACCAAGACAAAAAAGATTCTTCTATCGAAGAGGCCCGTGCTTCATTTGTTGAAGTAAGGACAAATGGTATAATTCGATATTTCCTAAAGATCGGTTTAGTGAACACGGCTCTTTCGTATATCGGTAAAAGAAAGAATCCCCCCCTTTTTTCTGATGATGGCTTAGAGTATACCAATATGAATCCGTTTTTTTCCATTTATTCAAAGCCAAAACTTCAAAAATCATTGAACCAAAATCAAGGAACTGTTCGTACGTTGGTGGGTAAAAATAAGGAATGTCAGTCTTTTATAATTTTGTCATCATCAAATTGTTTTCGAATGGGTCCATTCACACTCAACGGTGTAAAATATCCCAAAGAATCCATTAAAAAAGATCGCCTAATTCCAATTAATAGGTCATTTGGTCCTTTAGGAACAGCCCCTAATTTTGCGAAAAAAAAAAAAATTTACCATTTAATAACTCATAATCAGATCTTGGTAAATAATTATTTACGGCTGGACAATTTAAAACAAACCTGTCAAGTCCTTAAATATCAATATTATTTAATGGATGAAAATGGAATAATTTATAATCCCGATTTTTGTAGTAACATAATTTTGAATCCATTCAATTTGCATTGGGATTTTCGTCATTACAATTTTTGTGACGAGACATCTACAAAAATGCGTCTTGGACAATTTCTTTGTGAAAATATATGTATAAACAAAAATGGACTGCACTTCAAACCGGGTCAAATTATAATTGTTCAATTTGATTCAGTAGTAATAAGATCGGCTAAGCCCTGTTTGTCTACCCCAGGAGCAACAGTTCATGGTCATTATGGAGAAATCATTTATGAAGGGGATACCCTAGGTACATTTATATATGAAAAAGCGAGGTCTGCTGATATAACGCAAGGTCTGCCAAAAGTGGAAAAAGTCTTAGAAGTTCGTTCGGTTGAGGCAATATCCATGAATCTCGAAAAGAGGATTAATGGTTGGAACGAACGTATAAAAGAAATTCTTGGAATTCCTTGGGGATTCTTGGTTGGGGCTGAGCTAACTATAGCGCAAAGTCGTATCTCTTTGGTTAATAAGATCCAAAAGGTTTATCGATCCCAGGGGGTTCAGATTCATGATCGGCATATCGAAATTATTGTACGGCAAATAACATCTAAAGTCTTGGTTTCAGAGGATGGAATGTCTAATGTTTTTTTGCCCGGAGAACTAATTGGATTGTTTCGAGCAGAACGAACGGGGCGCGCTTTGGAAGAAGCGATCTGTTACCGAACTATCTTATTAGGAATAACGAGAGCATCTCTGAATACTCAAAGTTTTATATCCGAAGCAAGTTTTCAAGAAACTGCTCGAGTTTTAGCAAAAGCTGCTCTCCGAGGCCGTATTGATTGGTTGAAAGGATTAAAAGAAAACGTTGTTCTGGGGGGGGTGATACCCGTTGGTACTGGATTCAAGGGATTCGTACACCGATCAAATCAACATAAGAGCATTAGCATCCCTTTCAAAAAAAACAAGAATAGACTCGAGGGAGAAATGAGAGATATTTTATTTTATCACAGAGAATTGTTGGATTCTTGTTTTTCAAAGAATTTAGGTGATAGATCAAAACAACAATGATTTTGGGGATTTAACAGAAGAGATTCATCCTTTTTTTTATCTTTATTATTGTTTTTTAATTAATTTAGTAGCCTAGTAATAGTAATTAGTAATGTAATAAAATACGTAAACTAAAAAAAAATAACAAATAGACAGGCATTTTTTGTTTGGGTTGTGTATTAATGATCAATCCAGGTTAAAAAAGAAGGTTCCGTTGGAACAATTTTTTATTTCAGGATACCTCAATCTCTTTATTCAAAAAAGAGTTAAAGTGGGTGGAGAAATGACAAGAAGATATTGGAACATCAATTTGGAAGAGATGATGGAGGCGAGAGTTCATTTTGGTCATGGTACTCGAAAATGGAATCCCCGAATGTCACCTTATATCTCTGCAAAATGTAGGGGTATTCATATTATAAATCTTACCAGAACGGCTCGTTTTTTATCAGAGGCTTGTGATTTAGTTTTTGATGCAGCAAGTAGTGGAAAACAATTTTTAATTGTTGGGACAAAAAAGAAAGCAGCTGATTCAGTAGCATGGGCTGCAATAAGGGCTCGATGTCATTATGTTAATAAAAAGTGGCTTAGGGGTATGTTAACGAATTGGTCCACTACAGAAACAAGACTTCATCAATTCAGGGACTTACGAATAGAACAAAAGGCGGGGCGACTCGCTCGTCTTCGGAAGAGAGATGCCGCGGTGGTAAAGAGACAATTATCTCACTTGCAAACATATCTGGGCGGGATTAAATATATGACAGAATTACCTGATATTGTAATCATCGTTGATCAACAAAAAGAATATAAAGCCCTTCGAGAATGTATTACTTTGGGAATTCCAACGATTTGTTTAATCGATACAAACTGTGACCCGGATCTCGCCGATATTTCGATTCCGGCAAACGATGATGCTATATCTTCAATCCGATTAATTCTTACCAAGTTAGTATTTGCAATTTGTGAAGGTCGTTCTAGCTATGTAAGAAATCCTTGATTTTTTTATGAAATCAACACTTCAATTCCTATAATTTATAATAGAATTGGTTAATGTTCCTGAATATCAAAAACTATATAATAAATTAAAGGGAATAAAGGGAAAGGGCTGGTGATATTATGTGATTTGATTAATAGGTATCCTAAATAAAAAGTAAATTCAAAAAAAAGTAGACAAGTCGAGAAAGAGATGATTGAATCAAAATCAAAATTTTGAAGTTATATTTCTGTCAGAGGACAATATGAATATTCTATCATATTCAATCAACACACTAAAGAAGGGGTTATATGATATGTCTGGTGTGGAAGTAGGTCAACATTTTTATTGGCAAATAGGGGGTTTCCAAATCCATGGTCAAGTACTTATAACTTCTTGGGTTGTAATTGCTATCTTACTAGGTTCAGCTGCTATAGCTGCTCGGAATCCACAAACCATTCCGACAGGGGGTCAGAATTTCTTGGAATATGTCCTTGAATTTATTCGAGACGTGAGCAAAACCCAAATTGGAGAAGAATATCGCCCTTGGGTTCCCTTTATTGGAACTATGTTTCTATTTATTTTTGTTTCTAATTGGTCAGGGGCCCTTTTCCCGTGGAAAATCATACAGTTACCTCACGGGGAGTTAGCCGCACCCACGAATGATATAAATACTACTGTTGCTTTAGCTTTACTCACATCAGTAGCCTATTTCTATGCGGGTCTTACAAAAAAAGGGTTAGGTTATTTTGGTAAATACATTCAACCAACCCCAATTCTTTTACCCATTAACATTTTAGAAGATTTCACAAAACCTCTCTCACTTAGTTTTCGACTTTTTGGAAATATATTAGCGGATGAATTAGTAGTTGTTGTTCTTGTTTCTTTAGTACCCTTAGTGGTTCCTATACCTGTCATGTTCCTTGGATTATTTACAAGTGGGATTCAGGCTCTTATTTTTGCAACTTTAGCCGCAGCTTATATAGGCGAATCCATGGAGGGTCATCATTGATTAGTCTTAGGAAGATTTAGTTTAGATCCAAGCATGTGTGGCTCAAGATTACCATTAGATTCTATCAAGATAGAATCTAATGGTAATAGAGTCTCTTGAAAAAAACGTAGTTGGTTAGTAGAGAGCGGTTGCACCAGATATGTGGAATCTAATGCTTATAGGTTCATATTTTGAAGTTCATTTTTTTTCGATTAGATGTTTCGAAGAATTTTTAGAAAATCCAATTGAATTTAAGAGACATATAGGCGGTTTACGTTATGTAAGAAACATATGTATATTTTATATTATATATTGACAAGTTAAGTTATATATGAACGTAATTTGCACTATTTGAATTTGGCTAGAGATGTCGGCCGAGGTCTTTCCTTTTGTTTCGTTTATAACTGTGAATTAAATAAAAAAATAGAGAGAAAATAATGAAAAAGATCGAAAAAGGCTTCGATTACCAAGGAATAGAGACACTCAAGTTGGATGTAGTCAGAAAGACTCTCCGATTAGTAACTAAAAAAGATGAAGCCTTTCTAATGATCTAACTAATGATCTAATAATATATTAGTTCAAATTTGGCATTTTTAATTCTTTCTACTGGATGGATATTTCAATGGAATAATTAAGTTCTAATTCATTGTATCATTAACCATTTCTTTTTTTTTTTGAGGAACTTATCTATCATGAATCCACTGATTTCTGCCGCTTCCGTTATTGCTGCTGGATTGGCTGTAGGGCTTGCTTCTATTGGACCTGGAGTTGGTCAAGGTACTGCTGCAGGCCAAGCTGTAGAAGGTATTGCGAGACAGCCCGAGGCAGAGGGAAAAATCCGAGGTACTTTATTACTTAGTTTAGCTTTTATGGAAGCTTTAACAATTTATGGATTGGTTGTAGCATTAGCCCTTTTATTTGCAAATCCTTTTGTTTAATCTGAGAAAAAGAAAGACATATTTCTCATATTTCTTTTAGGGTCTTGGATGTGCAGATTGTTTTTTCACATTATATTAGAATTTCGTCCCTACACAATTACTTATACTTATTCATTCAGAAAATAACCCAAGGGAAGGACTGATTTGAAGATGAAGAATTAGTGTTACCCACTCGTTTTCTTACTTCCTTCCCCTTCCTTAGTCCAAAGCATAAGTTCCCCAACAAAGGAACTATTTCGCAATTCACATGAAACCTAGTACCTA